TTCATTGAGAGGTAAAGGAGTCAATCCTTTTAAGAAATAAAGTTTTTCATCTGAATATGAATCATATTGAAAGACCCCTTAACTATTAAGGGGGTTAATAGAACGAATCACACTTTTACCACTAAACTATACCCGCTACAATGCAATTCTTATATATAAACGGACTTTTTGTCGAACAGAGGAACCGGGCTAAATCAAGATAGGATCAGAAAGAAACCGCAAAAATTGGGGTGTTGGTGTCTTTTGTCTTTTATCAGGAGACCCAACGAAATTGGGAAAGAAGGACTCGTTTAAATACCTAAAAGACAGGCGTTTGCTTTTGCTCAAGGAGTTTTGGCATTGCTAGATATGTCTGGACAAAGAGACTTAAATTATAGCATACATATCATAAAAAGGCATTGTGTAAGAATCTTTTCCATTTCTTTTCTTATTGAATTAATCGGTTAATTTGCTATCGAACATTAGTTCTTTTGTTTTGTTTTTTCAAATTCAATAAAGCATTTTATCTATTAGCTTTTATCTATTAGCATTTTATCTATTTTTTATTGGTAACCTTTTTTTTCGACACTGACACTCACTAAAGGCCTGGCTAGGGACTGACTGGGCCAGGCCGCGGAAAAGCCCTTTCCGACAGAACATTCTTTTGGTTTCTTAGAAAATAAGAAAATAAAAAATTTGACGTTCTTCCTTTCGGAAAGGGAAACTCTGGAAAGACTCACCTTATTTTTTTTCTTCATTCGATTTATCTTTTTTGAGCCCTTCTCTTTAATAAAAATGGTATTAAAGAAAAAAAAAAAACTATATATCCTATTTTATATAATATATAATAATATTATAGAATAATGGGATTCTAATTCTAATAAAATAATATAGAGAGATAAAAAGGTAGAGAGATAAATAAGGTAGAGAGATAAATTAAGGTAGAGAGATAAAAAGATTTATTTTTTTTTCAAGTCTTACTTTTCGTGTAATTTTATGCAGTAATTAGTAATTTTACTGTTTTTGTTTTATTTTACAACTGGGAGAGATGGCTGAGTGGACTAAAGCGTCGGATTGCTAATCCGTTGTACGAATTTTTCGTACCGAGGGTTCGAATCCCTCTCTTTCCCTTTCCATTGATGTCTTGATCTTTTTTTTTTTCTTTTAGAATTTGAATAGTTTAATAGTTAAAGATGTGGAATAGATAAAACCCTAAGAACGCTTAAAAATGAAGCAAGGAAAGGGAAAAATCTTATTTTTATTCTTCACGCCCAGGATTACGCCCCGGATCATTAGATAGAAATCCGAATATGAACAGAGAAACAAAAAATATCACTACTGCATAAACAAAGAGTTTGAGAGTAAGCATTATGGAATCTCCAGGGGCTTTTTTTGGTCAAAAGAGAATAGATTCCCCGTTTTTATACTACGTATCCTATTTGGATACTTTGATACCAAGAAATGAAGGAAATGAAGTCGTTTTTACAAATATCAAAAATTTGCATAAATTGCATTTGTAATGGAATTAAGGGTCCAGTCTATATATTGATTGGGAACAGAAAAACGTTATATAGGGTCGTTCAATGAAAAAGAATAAGGAGCAGAATGGGGGATATGGGGTGACCCATATTTATGATAGCTATCCAAGAATTTCAATTTTTGAGTGGAGGTTGGAGGTTTTATACTCTTCATACTCTAAGACTGAGTCGATCGATCTTCTTTTTTATTTATTAATTGTTCGCATTTTTTTCTCGAATAAATCATGAATTTTTCTAGGACAGTATTGACGCTTTTAAAGTTTAAAGTAAAGAGCTCATCGAAAACTTACTGCAGCTTGCCAAACAAAGGCTAAGAGAAAAAAGAAAAGAGGTATCACTGGCATAAAATCTACAATTGGATTCAAAAAAGCATAGGCTTCGGGCAATTTGCCGAAGAAAAAGGTACTAGAATAAAGGACTGAATTAAGATAGATACAGATTAAACTAAAGATATTAATCATAACAAACCTTTTTTTTTGTTCTTGGGGATAATTTTTTTTTAATTGAGGTATTAAGATGTTATTAATATAATATAGGTAAGATATAAGAGAAAAATAAAGAAATTATAGGGTAGATCCAAAAAATGATTTTTTGAACTTATCCAATCAAAAAAACCTCAATTCTCAAAAGAGAATAGAAGAACTTGTATTTTCATACAATATCTTACAAGAATTATATGTAATGATCAATAAAGTCAGTTAAATTATACGTAAAATCTAGTCCATGGATCTAGATATTTTTGCTAGTGTTGACAAACAACTACTAACCATACTAAACTATTATTTAATGTCGATATAGAAATCCAAATTTTATGCTACCTCGGCCCAGCGATATAGGGCGGTAGTTCTTTTTTCTAAAACAAGGAATAAGGAGGGGGTTCCAATCCACCTGACCCGGAGCATACCCATTACCCATTCTCGAGATATAGCGGACCCCCCCTTTCCTTTTTTACTTTATATTCTATATATTATTTTTTCTATATAGAATATAAAAATTCTATATTCTTTTTGTTTTTCTTTTTTGATTTATGAGATCATAAATGGATATGAGAGATTTATATTAGATATCAATCTATTCCACAGATATTTGGAAGATAGTTGGATAGCTTGGTTTTTTTCGTGGTTGACAAACACACATCGGTCATGTTAGACTCTAACATGAGCTTGGGAAAGCGGTTCTTTTTGTCGTTCTTTTTCTTGGGGGGTGGGTGCAGGTGCACTTTTTTTGGGACGTAGCCAAGAGGATGAAGGCGTCGGGTTTTGATCTCGATACGCGAAGGTTCGAATCCTTCCGTCCCATTAGGCAGCTAGATCTGTCAGCGGCTGTGGGTGGCCGTTATTTTGATTACGCCCAAAACGGGCTGGAGGTAATGTAGTATGAGTAACCCAACTCGAACTCAGATTTATCGGACTCATATTTTGAGCACTGTTAATTCGATTCTATCTTGTCTTGCTGATGTTCCAATTATTACACAAAGTCGTAGTTTCGTTTATTAGAAAATTCATTTTTAATAGATAATGCTATGAATAAGGTCGAAACAATCATTCCAACTTTTTATCTAATTCAATCCTTGGCTAAAGCGCAATTTTGTAATCCGGTAGGGCAGCCCATTAGTAAGCCAACTTGGACCGACTCATCTGATTCTGATATTATTGACCGATTTGTACGTATGTGCAGAAATCTTTCTCATTATCACAGCGGGTCTTCAAACAAAAAGGTTTTGTATCGAGTCAAATATATACTAAGACTTTCTTGTCTTAAAACTTTGGCTCGTAAACACAAAAGGACTGTACGTGCTTTTTTGAAAAAAAGCAGGTTCGACATTATTGGAAGAGTTTATTAACGAGGAAGAACAAGCTCTTTCTTTGCTCTTTTCAAGAGCCTTTTCCTCTTGTTCCCCTTGTTCCCCTTGGACAAGGTTATCATCTAAAGTACGGGGTTGGTATTTGGATATTCTTTATATCCAAGAATGATTAATGATTGGAGTCCTTATTAGACAGTGGGGGTACAGATTTCCTTTAAATGATGATAAAGATAAATGATGAGAGAGATAACAAACCATTCTTCGATTCAGTCCTTTCTATTATAAAAACTTTTTGATTTCATATCAAAGAGCTAACGTCTAAAGTTCATAAACAGAGTAGTGAACAGTCCGGTTTAGGGAATAAACTTGCTTTTCTATGTATCCCTTTTCTATGTATACATAGAGAAAGCTCTATGCAATGAAAAATGAAAATACGTTTTGGGGGAGGGGGTTTTTGACTCCTTATTTATTTGACCTACTTTATACTTCATTATATATACTTAAATGAAACAAGCATTATTATTGAGACTAGAATAGAACTCAGAGGGAGGAAAATCGATTTATGGGTGGTCCAGGATTTACAGAAAAAAGAATGCGGATAGAGGAGAAAAATCACTATACTTTGAATATCGAATCAGAATCAACTAGGACAGAAATCAAGTATTGGGTCGAGCGCTTATTTGGTGTAAAAGTAAGAGGTATGAATAGTCATCGACTCCTACGAAAGGGTATAAGAATGGGACCTAGTATGGGACATAGAATGCATTACAGACGGTTGATCATTACGCTTCAACCGAGTTATTCCATTTTGATTTATGAGATCATAAATGGATATGAGAGATTGATATTAGATATCAATCTATTCCACAGATATTTGGAAGATAGTTGGATAGCTTGGTTTTTTTCGTGGTTGACAAACACACATCGGTCATGTTAGACTCTAACATGAGCTTGGGAAAGCGGTTCTTTTTGTCGTTCTTTTTCTTGGGGGGTGGGTGCAGGTGCACTTTTTTTGGGACGTAGCCAAGAGGATGAAGGCGTCGGGTTTTGATCTCGATACGCGAAGGTTCGAATCCTTCCGTCCCACAATAGGCAGCTAGGTCTGCCGGCGGCTACGTCCGTCATTGTGAATTCCGGCAGCTATGTCTGCCGGCGGCTACGTCCGTCATTTTGAATTCCGCCCAAAATAAGGGTTTCAGAATGGGACCTAGTATGGGACATAGAATGCATTACAGACGGTTGATCATTACGCTTCAACCGAGTTATTCCATTTTGATTTATGAGATCATAAATGGATATGAGAGATTGATATTAGATATCAATCTATTCCACAGATATTTGGAAGATAGTTGGATAGCTTGGTTTTTTTCGTGGTTGACAAAAACACATCGGTCATGTTAGACTCTAACATGAGCTTGGGAAAGCGGTTCTTTTTGTCGTTCTTTTTCTTGGGGGGTGGGTGCAGGTGCACTTTTTTTGGGACGTAGCCAAGAGGATGAAGGCGTCGGGTTTTGATCTCGATACGCGAAGGTTCGACTCCTTCCGTCCCACAATAGGCAGCTAGGTCTGCCGGCGGCTACGTCCGTCATTGTGAATTCCGGCAGCTATGTCTGCCGGCGGCTACGTCCGTCATTTTGAATTCCGCCCAAAATAAGGGTTTCAGAATGGGACCTAGTATGGGACATAGAATGCATTACAGACGGTTGATCATTACGCTTCAACCGAGTTATTCCATTTTGATTTATGAGATCATAAATGGATATGAGAGATTGATATTAGATATCAATCTATTCCACAGATATTTGGAAGATAGTTGGATAGCTTGGTTTTTTTCGTGGTTGACAAACACACATCGGTCATGTTAGACTCTAACATGAGCTTGGGAAAGCGGTTCTTTTTGTCGTTCTTTTTCTTGGGGGGTGGGTGCAGGGGCACTTTTTTTGGGACGTAGCCAAGAGGATGAAGGCGTCGGGTTTTGATCTCGATACGCGAAGGTTCGAATCCTTCCGTCCCACAATAGGCAGCTAGGTCTGCCGGCGGCTACGTCCGTCATTGTGAATTCCGGCAGCTATGTCTGCCGGCGGCTACGTCCGTCCTTTTGAATTCCGCCCAAAAATAGGGTTTCAGAATGGGACCTAGTATGGGACATAGAATGCATTACAGACGGTTGATCATTACGCTTCAACCGAGTTATTCCATTTTGATTTATGAGATCATAAATGGATATGAGAGATTGATATTAGATATCAATCTATTCCACAGATATTTGGAAGATAGTTGGATAGCTTGGTTTTTTTCGTGGTTGACAAACACACATCGGTCATGTTAGACTCTAACATGAGCTTGGGAAAGCGGTTCTTTTTGTCGTTCTTTTTCTTGGGGGGTGGGTGCAGGTGCACTTTTTTTGGGACGTAGCCAAGAGGATGAAGGCGTCGGGTTTTGATCTCGATACGCGAAGGTTCGAATCCTTCCGTCCCACAATAGGCAGCTAGGTCTGCCGGCGGCTACGTCCGTCATTGTGAATTCCGGCAGCTATGTCTGCCGGCGGCTACGTCCGTCATTTTGAATTCCGCCCAAAATAAGGGTTTCAGAATGGGACCTAGTATGGGACATAGAATGCATTACAGACGGTTGATCATTACGCTTCAACCGAGTTATTCCATTTTGATTTATGAGATCATAAATGGATATGAGAGATTGATATTAGATATCAATCTATTCCACAGATATTTGGAAGATAGTTGGATAGCTTGGTTTTTTTCGTGGTTGACAAACACACATCGGTCATGTTAGACTCTAACATGAGCTTGGGAAAGCGGTTCTTTTTGTCGTTCTTTTTCTTGGGGGGTGGGTGCAGGTGCACTTTTTTTGGGACGTAGCCAAGAGGATGAAGGCGTCGGGTTTTGATCTCGATACGCGAAGGTTCGAATCCTTCCGTCCCACTAGGCAGCTAGGTCTGTCGGCGGCTGTGGGTGGCCGTTATTTTGATTACGCCCAAAACGGGCTGGAGGTAATATAGTATGAGTAACCCAACTCGAACTCGAACTCAGATTTATCGGACTCAGATTTTGCGGATTCTTGGACTAACGGTACTTCCCGTATGGAGGGTCCTGTATTTGCTATTGACTACGGAGAGCGGCATTCTATTGGCATTTTTCCCAATCATGCCAATAATAGACCTCGAGAAAGTACAAGGTAAGATCCGCCGTCAAAGACTGGGAATTCACGGCGAAGATGACGATTCTGATTCCGAGTCTTCGGACTCGAAATCGGATATAGAAGAAAACCCGGCACTCCCCAATATTCAGAATAAGGGAGGTACCGCTACTAAAGGCGGCGGTCTCTTTGGCGGCGAAGCGGGAGGTCGCAAGAATACTGGGACCAAGGGTCCAAAAAAGGACCAGAATCCAAAGGATAGAAAGAATCAAAAGGATCCGAGAAAGGATACGAGTCTTTGGAAAAAATTGTGGGACTGGTTATTCGGGTAACCGGTCATTTTTTTTTTGCGTTTGGAATGCTAGAGTTACACGGATATTTCGAAGAATGTATGACCCTTTGGTAATTTGTCCAACTTATTCGACCCAAAATCCATTGTTGGGTCACAATTCGAATGTCTATTCTCAAATGATATCAGAGGTATTTGCAGATATTGCAGAAATTCCCCTTTTTCTTCAATTAGTATCTTCTTTACAAGGCAAAGAAATAGCAAAATCTTTTCATTTACGATCAATGCAGTCAATATTGACCTTTTTAGAGGACGACTGCTCCCATTTCCATTTTTTCTCAGATGTACTAATACCCCACCCTGCCCATCTGGAAATCCTAGTTGAAGCTCTTCGTTATTGGGTGAAAGACGCCCCCTTTCTACATTTTTTACGGTTCTTTCTCTATCAGGGTTGGAGTTGGAATAGTCTTATTATTCCAAAAAGTCGTAATTTCGTTTTTTCAACAAAAAATGTAAGATTGTTCCTCTTTCTATATAATTCTTATGTATGTGAATATGAATCCATCCTCCTTTTTCTTCAGAATAAATCTTCTCATTTACGATCAACATCTTTTGGAAGTTTTCTCGAGCGAATTCTTTTCTATAAAAAGATGGAAGGTCTTGTATCTATCTTTGCAACCAATTTTGAGCGCATTCTGGTGTTTTTCAACGACCCCTTCATTCATTATGTTAGATATCAAGGAAAATACATTCTGATTTTAAAAGACAGGCCTCTTTTGATGACTAAATGGAAAAATTATCTTATAAAGTTATGGGAATGTCATTTTGATGTATGGTCTCAACCAGGAAGGGTGCATAGAAACAAATTATCCCAACACTCCCTTCAGTTATATTTTAAGTGTACAACCAACTTCTTTGGTGGTACGGAGTCAAGTATTAAAAATGAATTTTTAATAGATAATCCTATGAATAAGGTCGAAACAATCATTCCAACTTTTTATCTAATTCAATCCTTGGCTAAAGCGCAATTTTGTAATCCGGTAGGGCAGCCCATTAGTAAGCCAACTTGGGCCGACTCATCTGATTCTGATATTATTGACCGATTTATACGTATGTGCAGAAATCTTTCTCATTATCACAGCGGGTCTTCAAACAAAAAGGTTTTGTATCGAGTCAAATATATACTAAGACTTTCTTGTCTTAAAACTTTGGCTCGTAAACACAAAAGGACTGTACGTGCTTTTTTGAAAAAAAGCAGGTTCGACATTATTGGAAGAGTTTATTAACGAGGAAGAACAAGCTCTTTCTTTGCTCTTTTCAAGAGCCTTTTCCTCTTGTTCCCCTTGTTCCCCTTGGACAAGGTTATCATCTAAAGTACGGGTTTGGTATTTGGATATTCTTTATATCCAAGAATGATTAATGATTGGAGTCCTTATTAGACAGTGGGGGTACAGATTTCCTTTAAATGATGATAAAGATAAATGATGAGAGAGATAACAAAACATTCTTCGATTCAGTCCTTTCTATTATAAAAACTTTTTGATTTCATATCAAAGAGCTAACGTCTAAAGTTCATAAACAGAGTAGTGAACAGTCCGGTTTAGGGAATAAACTTGCTTTTCTATGTATACCTTTTCTATGTATACATAGAGAAAGCTCTATGCAATGAAAAATGAAAATACGTTTTGGGGGAGGGGTTTTTTGACTCCTTATTTATTTGACCTACTTTATACTTCATTATATATACTTAAATGAAACAAGCATTATTATTGAGACTAGAATAGAACTCAGAGGGAGGAAAATCGATTTATGGGTGGTCCAGGATTTACAGAAAAAAGGATGCGGATAGAGGAGAAAAATCAATATACTTTGAATGTCGAATCAGGATCAACTAGGACAGAAATCAAGTATTGGGTCGAACGCTTATTTGGTGTCAAAGTAAGAGGTATGAATAGTCATCGACTCCTACGAAAGGGTTTCAGAATGGGACCTAGTATGGGACATAGAATGCATTACAGACGGTTGATCATTACGCTTCAACCGAGTTATTCCATTTTGATTTATGAGATCATAAATGGATATGAGAGATTGATATTAGATATCAATCTATTCCACAGATATTTGGAAGATAGTTGGATAGCTTGGTTTTTTTCGTGGTTGACAAACACACATCGGTCATGTTAGACTCTAACATGAGCTTGGGAAAGCGGTTCTTTTTGTCGTTCTTTTTCTTGGGGTGTGGGTGCAGGTGCACTTTTTTTGGGACGTAGCCAAGAGGATGAAGGCGTCGGGTTTTGATCTCGATACGCGAAGGTTCGAATCCTTCCGTCCCACAATAGGCAGCTAGGTCTGCCGGCGGCTACGTCCGTCATTGTGAATTCCGGCAGCTATGTCTGCCGGCGGCTACGTCCGTCATTTTGAATTCCGCCCAAAATAAGGGTTTCAGAATGGGACCTAGTATGGGACATAGAATGCATTACAGACGGTTGATCATTACGCTTCAACCGAGTTATTCCATTTTGATTTATGAGATCATAAATGGATATGAGAGATTGATATTAGATATCAATCTATTCCACAGATATTTGGAAGATAGTTGGATAGCTTGGTTTTTTTCGTGGTTGACAAACACACATCGGTCATGTTAGACTCTAACATGAGCTTGGGAAAGCGGTTCTTTTTGTCGTTCTTTTTCTTGAGGGGTGGGTGCAGGTGCACTTTTTTTGGGACGTAGCCAAGAGGATGAAGGCGTCGGGTTTTGATCTCGATACGCGAAGGTTCGAATCCTTCCGTCCCACAATAGGCAGCTAGGTCTGCCGGCGGCTACGTCCGTCATTGTGAATTCCGGCAGCTATGTCTGCCGGCGGCTACGTCCGTCATTTTGAATTCCGCCCAAAATAAGGGTTTCAGAATGGGACCTAGTATGGGACATAGAATGCATTACAGACGGTTGATCATTACGCTTCAACCGAGTTATTCCATTTTGATTTATGAGATCATAAATGGATATGAGAGATTGATATTAGATATCAATCTATTCCACAGATATTTGGAAGATAGTTGGATAGCTTGGTTTTGATCGTTGACAAACACACATCGGTCATGCTAGACTCTAACATGAGCTTGGGGAAGCGGTTTTTTTCTTCGTTCTTTGTCTTGGGGAGTGGGTGCAGGTGCACTTTTTTTGGGACGTAGCCAAGAGGATGAAGGCGTCGGGTTTTGATCTCGATACGCGAAGGTTCGAATCCTTCCGTCCCACAATAGGCAGCTAGGTCTGCCGGCGGCTGTGGGTGGCCGTTATTTTGATTACGCCCAAAACGGGCTGGAGGTAATATAGTATGAGTAACCCAACTCGAACTCGAACTCAGATTTATCGGACTCAGATTTTGCGGATTCTTGGACTAACGGTACTTCCCGTATGGAGTGTCCTGTATTTGCTATTGACTACGGAGAGCGGCATTCTATTGGCATTTTTCCCAATCATGCCAATAATAGACCTCGAGAAAGTACAAGGTAAGATCCGCCGTCAAAGACTGGGAATTCACGGCGAAGATGACGATTCTGATTCCGAGTCTTCGGACTCGAAATCGGATATAGAAGAAAACCCGGCACTCCCCAATATTCAGAATAGGGGAGGTACCGCTACTAAAGGCGGCGGTCTCTTTGGCGGCGAAGCGGGAGGTCGAAAGAATACTGGGACCAAGGGTCCAAAAAAGGACAATAATCCGAAGGATAGAAAGAATCAAAAGGATACGACAAAGGATACGAGTCTTTGGAAAAAATTGTGGGACTGGTTATTCGGGTAACCGGTCATTTTTTTTTGCGTTTGGAATGCTAGAGTTACACGGATATTTCGAAGAATGTATGACCCTTTGGTAATTTGGCCAACTTATTCGACCCAAAATCCATTGTTGGGTCACAATTCGAATGTCTATTCTCAAATGATATCAGAGGTATTTGCAGATATTGCAGAAATTCCCCTTTTTCTTCAATTAGTATCTTCTTTACAAGGCAAAGAAATAGCAAAATCTTTTCATTTACGATCAATGCAGTCAATATTGACCTTTTTAGAGGACGACTGCTCCCATTTCCATTTTTTCTCAGATGTACTAATACCCCCCCCTACCCATCTGGAAATCCTAGTTGAAGCTCTTCGTTATTGGGTGAAAGACGCCCCCTTTCTACATTTTTTACGGTTCTTTCTCTATCAGGGTTGGAGTTGGAATAGTCTTATTATTCCAAAAAGTCGTAATTTCGTTTTTTCAACAAAAAATGTAAGATTGTTCCTCTTTCTATATAATTCTTATGTATGTGAATATGAATCCATCCTCCTTTTTCTTCAGAATAAATCTTCTCATTTACGATCAACATCTTTTGGAAGTTTTCTCGAGCGAATTCTTTTCTATAAAAAGATGGAAGGTCTTGTATCTATCTTTGCAAACAATTTTGAGCGCATTCTGGTGTTTTTCAACGACCCCTTCATTCATTATGTTAGATATCAAGGAAAATACATTCTGATTTTAAAAGACAGGCCTCTTTTGATGACTAAATGGAAAAATTATCTTATAAAGTTATGGGAATGTCATTTTGATGTATGGTCTCAACCAGGAAGGGTGCATAGAAACAAATTATCCCAACACTCCCTTCAGTTATATTTTAAGTGTACAACCAACTTCTTTGGTGGTACGGAGTCAAGTATTAAAAATGAATTTTTAATAGATAATCCTATGAATAAGGTCGAAACAATCATTCCAACTTTTTATCTAATTCAATCTTTGGCTAAAGCGCAATTTTGTAATCCGGTAGGGCAGCCCATTAGTAAGCCAACTTGGACCGACTCATCTGATTCTGATATTATTGACCGATTTATACGTATGTGCAGAAATCTTTCTCATTATCACAGCGGGTCTTCAAACAAAAAGGTTTTGTATCGAGTCAAATATATACTAAGACTTTCTTGTCTTAAAACTTTGGCTCGTAAACACAAAAGGACTGTACGTGCTTTTTTGAAAAAAGCAGGTTCGACATTATTGGAAGAGTTTATTAACGAGGAAGAACAAGCTCTTTCTTTGCTCTTTTCAAGAGGTTCCCCTTGTTCCCCTTGGACAAGGTTATCATCTCAAGTACGGGTTTGGTATTTGGATATTCTTTATATCCAAGAATGATTAATGATTGGAGTCCTTATTAGACAGTGGGGGTACAGATTTCCTTTAAATGATGATAAAGATAAATGATGAGAGAGATAACAAAACATTCTTCGATTCAGTCCTTTCTATTATAAAAACTTTTTGATTTCATATCAAAGAGTTAACGTCTAAAGTTCATAAACAGAGTAGTGAACAGTCCGGTTTAGGGAATAAACTTGCTTTTCTATGTATACCTTTTCTATGTATACATAGAGAAAGCTCTATGCAATGAAAAATGAAAATTCGTTTTGGGGGAGGGGTTTTTTGACTCCTTATTTATTTGACCTACTTTATACTTCATTATATATACTTAAATGAAACAACCATTATTAATACTTCATTATATATACTTAAATGAAACAACCATTATTATTGAGACTAGAATAGAACTCAGAGGGAGGAAAATCGATTTATGGGTGGTCCAGGATTTACAGAAAAAAGAATGCGGATAGAGGAGAAAAATCACTATACTTTGAATATCGAATCAGAATCAACTAGGACAGAAATCAAGTATTGGGTCGAGCGCTTATTTGGTGTAAAAGTAAGAGGTATGAATAGTCATCGACTCCTACGAAAGGGTTTCAGAATGGGGCCTAGTATGGGACATAGAATGCATTACAGACGGTTGATCATTACGCTTCAACCGAGTTATTCCATTTTGATTTATGAGATCATAAATGGATATGAGAGATTGATATTAGATATCAATCTATTCCACAGATATTTGGAAGATAGTTGGATAGCTTGGTTTTTTTCGTGGTTGACAAACACACATCGGTCATGTTAGACTCTAACATGAGCTTGGGAAAGCGGTTCTTTTTGTCGTTCTTTTTCTTGGGGGGTGGGTGCAGGTGCACTTTTTTTGGGACGTAGCCAAGAGGATGAAGGCGTCGGGGTTTGATCTCGATACGCGAAGGTTCGAATCCTTCCGTCCCACAATAGGCAGCTAGGTCTGCCGGCGGCTACGTCCGTCATTGTGAATTCCGGCAGCTATGTCTGCCGGCGGCTACGTCCGTCATTTTGAATTCCGCCCAAAATAAGGGTTTCAGAATGGGACCTAGTATGGGACATAGAATGCATTACAGACGGTTGATCATTACGCTTCAACCGAGTTATTCCATTTTGATTTATGAGATCATAAATGGATATGAGAGATTGATATTAGATATCAATCTATTCCACAGATATTTGGAAGATAGTTGGATAGCTTGGTTTTTTTCGTGGTTGACAAACACACATCGGTCATGTTAGACTCTAACATGAGCTTGGGAAAGCGGTTCTTTTTGTCGTTCTTTTTCTTGGGGGGTGGGTGCAGGTGCACTTTTTTTGGGACGTAGCCAAGAGGATGAAGGCGTCGGGTTTTGATCTCGATACGCGAAGGTTCGAATCCTTCCGTCCCACAATAGGCAGCTAGGTCTGCCGGCGGCTACGTCCGTCATTGTGAATTCCGGCAGCTATGTCTGCCGGCGGCTACGTCCGTCATTTTGAATTCCGCCCAAAATAAGGGTTTCAGAATGGGACCTAGTATGGGACATAGAATGCATTACAGACGGTTGATCATTACGCTTCAACCGAGTTATTCCATTTTGATTTATGAGATCATAAATGGATATGAGAGATTGATATTAGATATCAATCTATTCCACAGATATTTGGAAGATAGTTGGATAGCTTGGTTTTTTTCGTGGTTGACAAACACCCATCGGTCATGTTAGACTCTAACATGAGCTTGGGAAAGCGGTTCTTTTTGTCGTTCTTTTTCTTGGGGTGTGGGTGCAGGTGCACTTTTTTTGGGACGTAGCCAAGAGGATGAAGGCGTCGGGTTTTGATCTCGATACGCGAAGGTTCGAATCCTTCCGTCCCACAATAGGCAGCTAGGTCTGCGGGCGGCTACGTCCGTCATTGTGAATTCCGGCAGCTATGTCTGCCGGCGGCTACGTCCGTCATTTTGAATTCCGCCCAAAATAAGGGTTTCAGAATGGGACCTAGTATGGGACATAGAATGCATTACAGACGGTTGATCATTACGCTTCAACCGAGTTATTCCATTTTGATTTATGAGATCATAAATGGATATGAGAGATTGATATTAGATATCAATCTATTCCACAGATATTTGGAAGATAGTTGGATAGCTTGGTTTTTTTCGTGGTTGACAAACACACATCGGTCATGTTAGACTCTAACATGAGCTTGGGAAAGCGGTTCTTTTTGTCGTTCTTTTTCTTGGGGGGTGGGTGCAGGTGCACTTTTTTTGGGACGTAGCCAAGAGGATGAAGGCGTCGGGTTTTGATCTCGATACGCGAAGGTTCGAATCCTTCCGTCCCACAATAGGCAGCTAGGTCTGCCGGCGGCTACGTCCGTCATTGTGAATTCCGGCAGCTATGTCTGCCGGCGGCTACGTCCGTCATTTTGAATTCCGGCAGCTATGTCTGCCGGCGGCTACGTCCGTCATTTTGAATTCCGCCCAAAATAAGGGTTTCAGAATGGGACCTAGTATGGGACATAGAATGCATTACAGACGGTTGATCATTACGCTTCAACCGAGTTATTCCATTTTGATTTATGAGATCATAAATGGATATGAGAGATTGATATTAGATATCAATCTATTCCACAGATATTTGGAAGATAGTTGGATAGCTTGGTTTTTTTCGTGGTTGACAAACACACATCGGTCATGTTAGACTCTAACATGAGCTTGGGAAAGCGGTTCTTTTTGTCGTTCTTTTTCTTGGGGGGTGGGTGCAGGTGCACTTTTTTTGGGACGTAGCCAAGAGGATGAAGGCGTCGGGTTTTGATCTCGATACGCGAAGGTTCGAATCCTTCCGTCCCACAATAGGCAGCTAGGTCTGCCGGCGGCTACGTCCTTCATTGTGAATTCCGGCAGCTATGTCTGCCGGCGGCTACGTCCGTCATTTTGAATTCCGCCCAAAATAAGGGTTTCAGAATGGGACCTAGTATGGGACATAGAATGCATTACAGACGGTTGATCATTACGCTTCAACCGAGTTATTCCATTTTGATTTATGAGATCATAAATGGATATGAGAGATTGATATTAGATATCAATCTATTCCACAGATATTTGGAAGATAGTTGGATAGCTTGGTTTTTTTCGTGGTTGACAAACACACATCGGTCATGTTAGACTCTAACATGAGCTTGGGAAAGCGGTTCTTTTTGTCGTTCTTTTTCTTGGGGGGTGGGTGCAGGTGCACTTTTTTTGGGACGTAGCCAAGAGGATGAAGGCGTCGGGTTTTGATCTCGATACGCGAAGGTTCGAATCCTTCCGTCCCACAATAGGCAGCTAGGTCTGCCGGCGGCTACGTCCGTCATTGTGAATTCCGGCAGCTATGTCTGCCGGCGGCTACGTCCGTCATTTTGAATTCCGCCCAAAATAAGGGTTTCAGAATGGGACGTAGTATGGGACATAGAATGCATTACAGACGGTTGATCATTACGCTTCAACCGAGTTATTCCATTTTGATTTATGAGATCATAAATGGATATGAGAGATTGATATTAGATATCAATCTATTCCACAGATATTTGGAAGATAGTTGGATAGCTTGGTTTTTTTTCGTGGTTGACAAACACACATCGGTCATGTTAGACTCTAACATGAGCTTGGGAAAGCGGTTCTTTTTGTCGTTCTTTTTCTTGGGGGGTGGGTGCAGGTGCACTTTTTTTGGGACGTAGCCAAGAGGATGAAGGCGTCGGGTTTTGATCTCGATACGCGAAGGTTCGAATCCTTCCGTCCCATTAGGCAGCTAAGTCTGTCGGCGGCTGTGGGTGGCCGTTATTTTGATTACGCCCAAAACGGGCTGGAGGTAATATAGTATGAGTAACCCAACTCGAACTCGAACTCAGATTTATCGGACTCAGATTTTGCGGATTCTTGGACTAACGGTACTTCCCGTATGGAGTGTCCTGTATTTGCTATTGACTACGGAGAGCGGCATTCTATTGGCATTTTTCCCAATCATGCCAATAATAGACCTCGAGAAAGTACAAGGTAAGATCCGCCGTCAAAGACTGGGAATTAACGGCGAAGATGACGATTCTGATTCCGAGTCTTCGGACTCGAAATCGGATATAGAAGAAAACCCGGCACTCCCCAATATTCAGAATAAGGGAGGTACCGCTACTAAAGGCGGCGGTCTCTTTGGCGGCGAAGCGGGAGGTCGCAAGAATACTGGGACCAAGGGTCCAAAAAAGGACCAGAATCCAAAGGATAGAAAGAATCAAAAGGATACGAGAAAGGATACGAGTCTTTGGAAAAAATTGTGGGACTGGTTATTCGGGTAACCGGTCATTTTTTTGTGTTTGGAATGCTAGAGTTACACGGATATTTCGAATTCGCTCAATCCCAAGACGATCCCTTTCTCTACCCACTTCTTTTTCGCGAGTCCATTTATGGACTTGCGCGGGATCATGCTTTCACTAGGGCTCCTTTTTGTCTTTTTGACAGTTCCTTTTCGACCAATAAATTCAATTACGGACTAGTTAAGCGTTTCATTCATCGAATGTATGACCCTTTGGTAATTTGTCCAACTTATTCGACCCAAAATCCATTGTTGGGTCACAATTCGAATGTCTATTCTCAAATGATATCAGAGGTATTTGCAGATATTGCAGAAATTCCCCTTTTTCTTCAATTAGTATCTTCTTTACAAGGCAAAGAAATAGCAAAATCTTTTCATTTACGATCAATGCAGTCAATATTGACCTTTTTAGAGGACGACTGCTCCCATTTCCATTTTTTCTCAGATGTACTAATACCCCACCCTACCCATCTGGAAATCCTAGTTGAAGCTCTTCGTTATTGGGTGAAAGACGCCCCCTTTCTACATTTTTTACGGTTCTTTCTCTATCAGGGTTGGAGTTGGAATAGTCTTATTATTCCAAAAAGTCGTAATTTCGTTTTTTCAACAAAAAATGTAAGATTGTTCCTCTTTCTATATAATTCTTATGTATGTGAATATGAATCCATCCTCCTTTTTCTTCAGAATAAATCTTCTCATTTACGATCAACATCTTTTGGAAGTTTTCTCGAGCGAATTCTTTTCTATAAACAGATGGAAGGTCTTGTATCTATCTTTGCAAACAATTTTGAGCGCATTCTGGTGTTTTTCAACGACCCCTTCATTCATTATGTTAGATATCAAGGAAAATACATTCTGATTTTAAAAGACAGGCCTCTTTTGATGACTAAATGGAAAAATTATCTTATAAAGTTATGGGAATGTCATTTTGATGTATGGTCTCAACCAGGAAGGGTGCATAGAAACAAATTATCCCAACACTCCCTTCACTTTATGGGTTATATTTTAAGTGTACAACCAACTTCTTTGGTGGTACGGAGTCAAGTATTAGAAAATTCATTTTTAATAGATAATGCTATGAATAAGGTCGAAACAATCATTCCAACTTTTTATCTAATTCAATCCTTGGCTAAAGCGCAATTTTGTAATCCGGTAGGGCAGCCCATTAGTAAGCCAACTTGGACCGACTCATCTGATTCTGATATTATTGACCGATTTAT